GGTACTACTGGCTGGCAGACTACTTTAACTAAAGACCTTTCTTTTCCTTTCTTACTTGACTCTATGAATAGTGACCTTCTTCCTCTTCTTTTCTGTCTTACTAGTTCTGCCTTACTTACTGTCTTGTTCGACTATCCGGTTAGACAGACCTTCTTTACTTGTCTCTTTCCGCTTCCCTTTCCTACTAGCCTAGCCGTATAGACTAGCCACTATAGCTTCCTTACATCAGTGACCTCCTTAATCAACTGTACTAATAGCCGTACTAATACCTTCTTTATGACTAGTTGCTTTAGTCTTATCTACTTAGGAGCTGTCTTACTAGTATCTATCCTTGCTTCGAACAAGTAAAATAGGGCGGGCTAGCGCAGCTATATGGACCCCTTCCTTAAGCGAAGGATAATACCTCGCTTGTTTCTTGTAGGCTTTCAGGTGCAAGCAACGGCTTTTCAGCAGCAAGAGGAGGCCTGAAAGTGCTAACAAGTCGCGCTAACAGCCCAGTCCACGGGGAAGAACAACAAACAACTCTAACAAAAGCAATCCCCCCTTAGCAGCCCAGCCCCCCTAAACCCCCTGGGAGAATACCTACTACTGCAAATGCTTACCGCCCCTATTCTCTCAACCTCTCCTTTATAGATGAGGGGGAGTCCCTTCGCTACCGCTCTCTCCAACAAGCCGGCCATAATAGAATAGATAGGCCAAGCTTGTCTCTTTATTATCTGGGTTGAGGATATAATCGTTCCTCAGGCAAGAAGAATAGACGGATAGACTGAGCTTTAAAGTATAGGGGGGAGGGATGGCATGAATTCTTTACTTACCGCAAGAAGGAACGGCAGCTCGCCAACGCCAACACCTACTGCTCCTCCTAGTACAGCTACTACAGCTATGACTAAAAGTTATATTATTCCCTTTATGACCTAAAGCTGATTTCAGCATGTTAGGCTAGCCCTCTTTCTTTACAAAAAAGTGGAAACGTGCTCCCCTTTTTCTCTGTTATTTTAAGGCTTTGACTATTTTGAGGTAAAAATAACTCAAGGGGCCCATAACACTCTTGTTTTCATTTACTAACTCTACTTCAATTGATTCACTTCGCAAGCCAAGCCTTGACCGTTACAGGCAGAGTTATTGAACAAGCGATTGAAGACCGATGTCCGGGAAGGGAAGAAGTCTTTCAAGGACCCGGCTTCGTGGACGAGAAAGAATAGAATCAAGGGCATGCCCGACCCGAGCTACTAGGCCAGGGCCAAAGGAGAGGAACTATTTCAAGCAAGGATGCTATGACCCCCCCTTCTAGTCAATGCTTGAGACCGATTGAAAGATATAGGAATGAATGAATCCAATGTCATCTATACCGTGTTTTTGGGCTGTCATAATGTGACAGTTTCGACTTCCATCGGTCGACTTCTGTCGTCTCTGTCTATTCCGTTTAGGGAATGGGCTTATGTAGGATAAGGCCGACCTTTTTGAATATCGGTAAGCTGTCCCTAGTCAAGCTCTGGAAGTACTTCCACTCATATGAGTTCAGGTCTTTCTTCACGTCTTGAAGATGCAAAATCAATGGCAGCTTATTCTGCAGTTTTGAAGCTGGGGGTTCAGCCTCTTTAGCCTTTTGTAATAATTGCTTTCCTTAGTTCCGAGATCCAGCTTCAAAACTATAGGAGCCTTATTGGCTGGCTAAGGGTGGGGCATTCAGTTTACTGAAAAAAGAACTATCTGAAAGTGGAGTGAACGGGAGGCTGCAAAGAGTACGATTCCCTTTTTTCAATAGTAGTTCTCTCTCCCCTTCATCTGATCCTCTCGATTCTGGCTCCTTCCCTCTTAAAAAAAGAGTCCGGTCCGGTTCTTTCTTGAATGTGGAATCGTTTTAGATCGTACCCAAGTGAAAGGTTGTCCGTACCTTATATTATAAATAAGTCTTCGTCCTCGTCCTACGAAGTACTTGAAGTTCGTTTCCTTACCTTATTAACAAAGTAGACGAATCACTCTCTTTCTCTATTATAAAAGTGGACTTCTTTTTCTTTTTCACAGCCTATATGCATATGCGGAAAACTAGAGTCCTTACTTTTCTTTCTCTTGCCCTGACATAATTCAGGGCTATCGGTTCCGTTCTGTTCTCTCTCGCTTCGCCCCTCTTCTTTTTGACCTAACTTCCAAATCTTTTATGCCCGGCCATACCAACATGGGAAAGCTAGCTTCCCTCCCTTTGAAGTGCATTTCTCAGATCAGCTCCCCGAGTCACTAGAAAGAGGGTGAAAGGCCCACTACTTCTTCATTCATGGCCTCTTTTTTTGTTTGATTGATCTCCCTTTCGTATTCATTCGACCTGAGGCAAAAGAGAAGTCATACAAAGAAAGGTTCTTTCATGCAATGCATAAGGGGCGGGCCTCCTATGGATTCCTCCAACTCCATGAATGAAGGGAGGAGTATGAGGAAGCCGGCTTTCTATATGAAGATTCAAACAAAAAGAAAAAAGAACCATATCTTACTGAATAATCTGACTGAATGAGGAAGAGCTCTTTATGTGGTCTCACTTTACCACCATCTGAAATGCGCGAAACTTCGATTGGTGGAAGCCAGTCCATGAAGATTCTCCCTTTTCTTACGTGCAATTCCCCTCTTTCGGTAAGCATCCAGTATCTCAGCAAATGAACATTTCTCTAAGCTTATCCTGTAGCTTATACGTCGTTTGAAAGCTGCTTCAAGGATCCAACGAATAGCTAAGGTTTGTTGACGATCCCTGGCTACAATCCCAGGGACATCATAAATAGTACCTGCTATTCCTACTTTTTCCACTTCGCATATGGGCTTTATATTCTCTAGGGCGTCAACCATAAGTTTGATTACATCGCGTTCAGTTCGAGCTGGGCGATGAAAAGTTTGATAAACAATAGCACGAACTCTTGTTTTTTTACCTTCTTTCATGTGAAAGTTGACCAACTTCTTGATCAATTGTTTTTGCTCACCATCCAAGCCCCCCATATAGCTTATAATTTCCGAGCAATTGGAAGCCGCTTTCGATGACGAGGCCGAAAAATTGATATTACGCAATCGTTACTGTCCATCTTTATCAGCCAACTCCCCTGTTTCCATCTTTCCTTTCAGAGTTTACCATTCTTCATAGCTTCTTGCACTTTTTTTAGGGTCTCGCTCCCTGAGTTCAAAAGTATACACTCTCGCGTCATACGGCTCCGTCCCGGAATCAGGACCTCCCCTTTCCTTTGACCAACGGGTCCTCAAACCAACCTGTCCTTCCTTTCTATTTCTCGGTAAGCGGTTACGCTCGTTTTGGGTCACATAAAAAAGAGAGAAAGGATCTATACGTTTATGATTTCCGGCCATTCATTCGCAAGTGACTTATAAGACGTGAGAGATGCTCTAAGTCATAACGGGGAAGGCCGGAGACTTCGCTCAAATGGGGGGCTGTTTTCTCCTCAATAAAAAAATGAAAGGCTGCTTCTTGGATATTTTTGTAAATTGAGAACTCAATAAGAAATTGGAGCTTGGGATTAGGTTCGCGAAGAAGAAGATCACAAATGAGATCTTGAGCTTCTTGCTTACTCTCTCGAATCGAAAGCTCTCTTATCTCCGAGGTGAGGATGGCCTCATAAACTCGTTTGCCCAAGGTGGACGCTCGATCCAACTGATCTTTCACAAGGGCCAAGTAGCCCCCTGGACGAGTTTGGGGAAGATTTATATAGGTCTCTAAAGATTCAAGTCTCTTTATACGGTTAAATAAAGACCTTTCTCTTTCGGCATTCTCGGTCCTATATGGGAGGCCTCTTCCCCTGCATCCCTTTGATTGCTTAGTATCTCCTCCTTGCCGCACTCTTCTGGTACAAAGGACTAGACTGATAATTGTGTATATAAAGAAGACTTTTGTCTTTCTTTAAAAAAGTAAGATAGTTGATCGAGAAACCTCAGCCCAAAGGTGCTTTTTGAAAGCCGGTCACCGGTAGGCTAAGAACCTTTCTGACTTATGAAAAAAGTGACAACTCTAGTGAAATTGTAAGGGGAGAGACTCAATATACTTTATATATCTATTTTTTTCGATGCTTTGAATAGCGCAGTTTCGTACCCAACAAGCAAGGGATGATACTTTCTTTCTAATCGTAGACCACCCTTGCTTGTTTGCTAAAGAGGCGGATTCCGAACCAGTACGTACCTTAGCGCCTAGAAGAAAGCTTTCACTGGCTTTGTTTTACTATACAGAGAAATTCCCATTGAGAGCGAACTAAAGGAATGGACGGGATCAGGATGCGATCGACCTTTACCTTAGCAGTGATAGAGATAGCATAGCTGTAGACAGGGGCAGGGCCCGAGACGGATTATATATAATAAAGAAGGGAATCGCTTTGATTGATTGCTTGCGACAGCTTATCGATGCTCGTTAGCGGTGAAGTCCCTAAAACCAGAAATTTCAAAAGCTTTTGCTTAAACAAATAGGCGCCTACGAGAGAAATGAACTTTACATACTGATATCGCATACCGAAGGGAAGGCCTAATTGCACCACTCCTCCTTACCTTCCGCCTGCCGTCTCCCTCCTCTTTGCTTTGCTAGCATCCTTTGATAAGGAAGTTGAATGAGCCTTCAAAAAGAGGGGCCTATTTGAGAGACTTTTGGCGGCCAGTACGCATCAGAGCCCCCAAACAAGCCTTTTGGACTAATCGGCCTTTAAAAAAGCTTTCTGGGGATTTGCTTGTCATCTTTGTTTTAGCTTCGCTAGCTTTCCTTTTCAACTCGGAAGCACTTAGCCTTTCCAACAGCGTAAGCTGATCCAGCTGATGCGAGAGTTCCAGCTCAAGCACCTATTTATTTTGTACCTTCATTCAATTCAAATATCAGATAGTGATTGCGCTAATCTTTCTTTAATGAATGAATTGGCGCTTGCTAATTATAAGAGTTTCATACTCAATCAATTAAGGATAGACTCTCTCTTCTATACGATAGGCTAGTCCCATATGTTAACTAGCGGAGCTCTTGAAGGGGGGAAGTCTAACACACAAAGTATTGAAGCTTATCTATTACATGAGTCCTTCCCGAAGCCCCGACTTTACGCATCACTTTGATTGCTTCCGCCTCCCCATTTGTTATTTATAAAAGAGCTCCTTGTGGCGAGAAAGGGAAGAGGGAGATCAAACTAGAAAAAAAAGAGAGTCTAAAAGAAGATTGGAAGACACCTCTAGTACTTCACTTCCAAACATGACAGCCATTGAACACATTTTCTGACTAATGAAATTATAGGCATAGAGACGAATTCCTTCACTCCTGGGAAAGGAGAAAGACCGATCATTATGACCGGGCCGACAGGCACCGCACCTCCCTTAGAAGGGAATACTATTCTTATAAAGAACGAAATAAATCGCGTATTCACCCCTACCCTTATTATATTAGTTGCGAGCTACTCATCTACTAATTTGGATTGATATTTCCTTTCCTTGCGGGAAAAAAAAGGCTTTGTACGAGGGTTCATCGCCCCCCATGCCTGGCAAAGTCTTGTTTTAGCTTTAGACAACATGGGAATAAAAACGAAATTCCATCAGACAGAAGAGCGGAACGCGCCTACTTCTTTGAGTACCGGCTTTCCTGCGATTGATTGGCTTTGATCCTCCCCATGTTTCCAGATATTGTGTGAACTGCATGTGCCTTTTCTTCCTATTCTAATTGGATTGATTTCCATTTCCGTTTATACGCCAATAAGAGAGGCCTTTATCGAGGGTTGTGAGACCCCCCTCGACCCTGTAAATTGCCGATATAGGCTCAAAAGAAAGCATTTTCTCGAGACAGAGATATGACCCCCCTACAGTTTAACTCCAGTTTAGTTTGGACTAAACTAATAAGGATGCCTATATATACGAAATTCTAAATACAGGAAGAGCTCCCTCCTATGTTTCCAACAACAACTGGCAAAAGAATGATTTGAAAAAGAGGGAACGGGAAAGGCTTCGCTGATGCCCTTTACCTTAAGCCAAACAAAGATAGATTTTTTCCAGTACGTGCCAATATAACTCTTCTTTCTTACTTTACTCTTCTTGTTCTACGCTCGGGATCCTTCCCTCCCTAGGTACTCAAATAAGAATGGAAATTCTTCTGTAAATCCCCATTCAAATCATCATCCTCTACTTCTTTTTCTATTTCTTTTATAGGCGCGTGAAATAAAGTATATTATCGAGGGTTCCTCTCTATATGAAAGCGTGCAAACATGCCTTCTTGGCTCAGAAAGAGGGCATATCATATAATCAAAGTTATTCCAGCTCGACTCGGATATCGAATAAAAGTGGATTTTTGTGTAACCAGCCCTGTCAAATAAAGTAGAATCCATAGATGGATTTTGAAGAGTAAAACGTAATCGAATGAATCGATGCCGCCCATGCCAATGATAGAGTACGACATATGAGCTCAGACCCTTATGTGAGCTTACCTGCGCTAGCCTCCACGCACGTGCCGATGTCCGCCTCGCTCCTCTATTTTCTTTCTGGCATATTCAACTAATTCCTTATTTTAAGTAAGGTATCATTCAAGTTTCAGTCCCTATGAAATAACACATTTTTTCGCACGTGGATCTACCTCTCGTCTGAGATCTATGATATTTATTGCTTTAACACGTCCTCTTACTAAAGAAATACGACCGACGAGACAGACAGATGTGAGATGATCGATAGAGGTTCCCTATATTGGAGAGTGGAAGGGGAAGTCTCTATTTACATAACATAAAGGATGGGAATGAAGGACGGACGCCCAGCCCATGCATCCCGAGCAGAGAGCTAACCTGGAATGGGATGTATTTGAATAAAAGAACGAACTCAACCGAAGAACTACAATTGAAACAAGACCGGGATTTAAAAGAAGAGCAAGAAAAAACAAGATCTATTTTGATCCAAAAATGAAATGGGAACCAACAACAACAAAAAGCGAAACAAAGATAGAAAGATTGAAAGCGAAAAAGGGTAACGTAGCTGATTTGCTGATATGCTTGTTCTAAGAATTCATTACTCTCTTTGATATTCTCTATGGATTCTGAGCTAGGTACCTAAGTTAGTAACTAGCATAGGGGGGGGAAGCCTAACACAAAGAGTATTAAACCTTAAGAAAAGCATAAGTCCCCCCCGAAACCCCATGCTCCTTCGGATAGTATAATATTAAGTTATATTAATTCCTCCTTATGGTATCGTATTCCCCCATTCACGCCTCTGTTATATGTTCTAATGGAATTTCCTGTCGTAGGCTCAAAAAGTGGTCATTCTTCAGATCTTTGTTGATTGGCCGGCCGATATGGGATAACCTATTTGAAACAAAGAGATTTTTGTAACGGCTTGGTGTACCGAACTTGGCTTATACATTCTCGTATTATACTGCATCCGCATCCTCATAAAGAGCAAGAACTGCATCCGCCAGCCGAACAAGTAAGGGATTCCTCGCCCGATGTGCTGGCTTGGCTCCTGCTTTGGCTTCTTGATTGGCTATTGCCAGAGAAGACATCTATGTTATACCAGCAGACGGAGCAGACATGGCAAGATACATATTAATCAAAAGAATGAGCCAAAACCGAACAAGCAAGGCCAAAGCCAAATGCCAACCTAAGAAGGGACGCTTGCGGGAGACTTTATAGTTTCCCGATAGGTCGATGTACAACCGAAAGGTGAATGCTTTACCAAACTCGTGTACAACTCCTTTCATGTGTATTGATTTCCGCTTATTACATGCTTGGTTTCCTAAACGATTTCTCCACAGCACCCCCTGACCAAACAAACAAAAAACCAGAAAGCCAAGATCTCTATAAAGCGAGGGAAAGAATACAGATGTGCAGCAGAGAAGGAAGAAAGATGAATACTATGAGAGCTTAGACGGAAGAAGGTCTAGGGGAGACCGCCCATTTATCACATGGGAGGGGAAGACTAGTAAAACATTCGAGCTGTAAACTCGCAATATAGACATGAAAAAAGATATTGAGACAGAATATGAATGAAGGATTGAAGCATCTGACCGGGCTCTGGAGATGAATACCGAAAGAGCTTACCGGATGCACCATCGACCTCAGACAGCTCGACCGGGCGGGGGAAGAACTCAAAAGAAAAAAACGTAGTGGGTGAGCAAAAAGCAAATACCAATGAAGACCAGACCTGGAATTTCAAACAAGAAAACGTAGTCGCCTAGCCGGGGAGGGATATTCTCCAGCTCCACTCCTTGTTATATATATATATAGTTGAAAATAGAGTGGAAAACTACGCTTCAAAATAAAGCCCAAAAAACGATCCTTTTGAAAGGTCCTACTTCTTTCTTGACCCATTCAAGTCATGAAAGTGACCTTTTGGATTAGAAAACATGGCCTCTGAGACCCTTTCCTGGGTTGATCGAAGAGCTGCTAACAAAAAAAAGGGCGAAGGCAGGATTGACAATAAAATAGCCGTGGACGGATGGAAAGACCGGAGACCAGAGCATGTCGTGAAAGAAGAAAACATCTATTTTTTTTTGAAAAGACAGAGATGAATGTGGACAGAGCACAGACCTCAGACCGATCGATTAAACCTATTATTGTAGAGTTTCCCGGAGAAGTATTTAATGAAAGTCATTCATGTGTGCCGATTTCCTTATGGTTGACTTAATAATTGGGATATTGGTTTCACCGTACTTATAATACATCCTTCATTATATGCTAATTTCAGTCTATTAGTTCATAGTGAAGCTCAGCTGGAGGGACAGTCTAACATACACAGTATGTAGGGCTTATACACACCTTTAGTAGTTCCCTCCAAAACCCCTGTCTTCTGCCTACCAATGGGAAAGAGAGCTTGTTGGACGGATAGAGTGAATGCGGGACTGGCATAGAGGAATGGGTTACTAATTCAAAAAAAGTAAGAAACCAAGCATGTAATAAGCTGGAGCCTGTGGTTGATATAATAAGTACTTACTATCTTTCCCAAACCCCCTTGCCTACCGACCTTCACTTCTCTTTCTAGCCCCTCTACGCTTACCAACGCCTGCATTCCTTTGATTGCTTGTTGTACTCCTTCTACCATATTCGTTTGTCTTTGCACTTCAGTCCCGAATTGACTATAAGTCTTTTCTTTGCTGGCTTGAGCTTTAGGAAGCAAGGTGATTTATCTTTCTTATTATAAGCGCCGAATCCCTACTTCTTGTTGCTAGCAAATGATAAAAGAATAAGTCTTTTACTGTGACAGCGACCGAATACCAAGCTAAGCGGAATGTGACCCTTAAAGTGACTTCCTAGCTGCTGCTTTCTCTATCTCATTAACTGCGGAATCCCCATGAGTTTACTTCCTGCTAGCAAATGGGAAAAGACTACTTCTTGTCTTGGACTGTGGCCGACACCAGAGAAGACTAATTAGAGATTTGCTAAGCGAACGAGCCTGAAAGCGCTTCTCCTAGCTTGATCTAAGTCTTATACATTAATGAATTAAGCAGCCTGACTTAGATGCTCCTCTTCCCTTGCTTTATTACACCGATTACTGCAGATGAAGCGAAGGACATCGATTATCTATAACGAATATTCGACGTCGACGGATAGGCCTTCTATTGCGCCATCTCTTAGCCTTTCTCCCCCTCTATTGCCGGTAAGAAAGGAGACGAGGACTTCCATAAACTAAAGAAAGAGCGGAATCTCCTCCGATTGCTGCTTGCGGGACTATTTTATATAAGAGTTATAACACTCTAATTAACTGACAAAGCGTCTGTTCACGGAGGTTGTTGTAATTGCAATATTTTATTTTTTTCATCGAGATTGGGTTGGTGTTCAGTGTACCGCACTTACTCAAATAGGGGGTACAAGATCGAAAAGAATGCATTGCATTCCAAGTGAGATGCCAAAGAGAAAAGGAACGAGGGGAAGAATCGACGAGGAATCTATAACATAAAATCGTGAATGAAAAAGCGTGACGAGAATTCTCAACTCGAGATGTTAGAAGGTGCAAAATCAATAGGTGCCGGAGCTGCTACAATTGCTTCAGCGGGAGCTGCTGTCGGTATTGGAAACGTCCTTAGTTCCTC